ATTGGGGTTATGGATTTTCAGTTTATGGGGGGTAGTATGGGATCCGTAGTCGGAGAGAAAATCACCCGTTTGATTGAACACGCTGCCAATCAAAATTTACCTCTTATTATAGTGTGTGCTTCTGGGGGGGCGCGCATGCAGGAAGGAAGTTTGAGCTTGATGCAAATGGCTAAAATATCGTCTGCTTTATATGATTATCAATTAAATAAAAAATTATTTTATGTATCAATCCTTACATCTCCGACAACTGGTGGAGTGACAGCTAGTTTTGGTATGTTGGGGGATATCATTATTGCCGAACCCAATGCCTACATTGCATTTGCAGGTAAAAGAGTAATTGAACAAACATTGAATAAAACAGTACCCGAAGGTTCACAAGCAGCTGAATACTTATTCCAGAAGGGTTTATTCGACCTAATTGTACCACGTAATCTTTTAAAAAGCGTTCTGAGTGAGTTATTTAAGCTCCACGCCTTTTTTCCTTTGAATCAAAAGTCAAGCAAAATCAAGTAGAGCACTAAGTTCAATTATTTTTTTTGTGTTTGTAGCAAAAAGTAGTTAGTTTATCGGAATCAAAGTAAATAAGATAATAATGGCCTTTTCTTTGGTGATAGAAGATCGAATTGTAGAAAGAATCAAAACGAAAGTTGAGGATAACTCTTTTTTTGACCTATATTCCTGATTACGAATCAAGAAACCTTTATCACCAAGAGTGAGTTCTTCCGTTCGTGAAATTAGTAAAATAAAACGAATTTGGTCTTGTCTTAGGTATATAATTTGAAATTTCAATATAGATAATAGAGTTTTGTATCTTTCTCTATCTACCGAAAAACCATTTTAGCTAAAAATCCATGTTGGGTCGGATTCGAACGAATCCTTCGATAATCGGTAAAAAACTCTTTATCTATTTTTAGAAAATTAGAAGACAAGAACAAAAGACAAAGAAATGAAGAAAAATAATAAAGTTTATTATCATTATCATACATATCTTTCTCATGGAGGAGATGAATAAGTCCATTTATTTAGTTCTACAGTTCTACATTCTTTGCACTTATTCTTATTATACGTACTCAGTTAGATTTAGATATATCGATACTTCGATCTATACTAAGAATTTAAAATTATTCAAATTCTATTAATAATAAATATTATCTAATTAGAATTCAAATTCTTAATTTAATTATAATTATTACAAGATATCTTTATTTATATAATAACATAATAACAGATACAAATAGTAAATCGAGGTACCCCTTCTATGACAAATTTGAACCTTCCATCTATTTTTGTGCCGTTAGTAGGCCTAGTCTTTCCGGCAATTGCAATGGCTTCTTTATTTCTTCATGTTCAAAAAAACAAGATTGTTTAGATCCGCTGGGACCCAATCTCATCCATTTTTTTTTTTGAAAACGTGGACTTGTATCATAACACGGATATCTATTTATTGGAATATAGTATAACATGTGATTTCCACCGAACATAAAGGAAAAAACTCTTATGCCCGCAGAAACATGATATATGGATATATCAATTCTAGCAATTTTCAAATAGATCAGGATCTCTGGATGGCTGAAATGTAGTCGGTGAATCTATATGTATATCGATATGTATAGTGGGATCGTATTAAATAAAGAGTATGTTATTATTTTAGATTTAACCAATTTGATGAATTACTCCTAAAGGTTGACATCAAACTAGTGCTAGTTCACCTCAAACTAGTGCTAGTTGATGAGAGTTACTTCGGAAACAAAAAAGTAAAGTCAAATTTCTCTGGGGTATTATCTCAATTCCAATAAAATGCAATCGAGTAAAGTATGACTTGGCGATCAGACGATATATGGATAGAACTTATAACGGGGTCTCGAAAAATAAGTAATTTCTGCTGGGCCTTGATCCTTTTTTTAGGTTCATTAGGCTTCTTATTAGTTGGAACTTCCAGTTATCTTGGTAGAAATTTGCTATCTTTTTTTCCGCCTCAGCAAATCATTTTTTTTCCACAAGGAATCGTGATGTCTTTCTACGGAATTGCGGGTCTCTTTATTAGCTCTTATTTGTGGTGCACAATTTCCTGGAATGTAGGTAGTGGTTATGATCGATTCGATAGAAAGGAAGGAATAGTCTGTATTTTTCGTTGGGGATTTCCGGGAAAAAATCGTCGCATATTCCTCCGATTCCTTATAAAAGATATTCAGTCCGTTAGAATAGAAGTTAAAGAGGGTATTTATGCTCGTCGTGTTCTTTATATGGACATCCGAGGCCAGGGGTCCATTCCCTTGACCCGTACTGATGAGAATTTGACTCCACGAGAAATTGAACAAAAGGCTGCTGAATTAGCCTATTTCTTGCGTGTACCAATTGAAGTATTTTGATAAATTGAGAATCAGAACGTTCATTCAATTAAAGAAAACGTATATGAAAGAACCATAAAACGAAACTCTTTTTATGGTCTTTATGCGTTTTATGGTCTTTATGCGCACGCAATTCAATAACAAATAACAAA